ATCGAGTCCAAGCTCTCGATAAAGGATATCTTGCTACAAAAACACTGGAAAAAAGGACTAGATTGTGTAATGATAAAACAAAAAAAGAGTACTTACCCCAAACATATGATCCCTTATTGAGCGGACCCTACCGCGGAAAAATGCAGTTTTTTTTCTCATTCTCAATGCTAAATACAATTTTCCGAACAAATTTTAGCAAAAGGTTTTGGATAAATAAAATTCATCTTATTCTTCTTATTACTACTTATGAAGAAAAGGGACTCTCCTTTTTCGAAAACCACAACCAAGAAAAAATGGATTTCGAAAATCAAAGAAAATTTTTCAAATTGTTATTTGATACAGTTATAGCGAATAAAAAAAAAAAAACAAGTAGAAAAAATTCGACTGGACTAAAAGAAATACGTAAAAAAGTTCCTCGATGGTCATACAAATTAATTGACGAGTTGGAACAAGAAGAGGGCAAGGATGATGAAGAAAACCTGGCGGAAGATCATGAAATTCGTTCACGAAAAGCCAAACTTATAATGATTTTTGGTGATAATATAATGGTTTTAAATAATAATCAACAAAATAATGATACTTACAATAATACCAAAGATACAAGGAATTCTGACCCAATATACATAGATGAAGTAACTTTGATACGTTATTCACAACAACCGGACTTTCGTCGAGACATAATAAAAGGATCCATGCGAGCACAAAGACGTAAAATACCTATTTTTGAACTGTTTCAAGCAAATGTGCATTCTCCGATTTTTTTGGATAGAATAAAAAAATCTCTTTTTTTGTCTTTTGATATTTTTGAACTGATGAAAACAATGTTTATAAATTGTATGTATAAAAACACAGAATTAAAAATTTTTGATTCTACTTATATAAATAGAAAGAAAAAAACAGAAGAAAATAAGAAAAAAGAAGAGTACAAAAGAAAAGAAAACAACATAAAAGACAACAAAAGAGAGGCTAAAGCACGAATAAAAATCGCTGAAACCTGGGATACAATTTTTTTTGCTCAAGTAATAAGAGGTTGTGCTTTAGTAACTCAATCAATTCTTAGAAAATATATTATATTACCCTCATTAATAATAACTAAAAATATCATTCGTATATTATTTTTTCAAACTCCCGAATGGTCCGAGGATTTAAAGAATTGGGGTAGAGAGATGCATGTTAAATGTACCTATAATGGAGTTCAGATCTCAGAAAAACAATTTCCGAAAAATTGGTTAACAAGTGGGATTCAAATAAAGATCCTATTTCCTTTTCGTTTAAAACCTTGGCACAGATCTAAGTTAAAATTCCCTTATACTTCTAAAAGTAAAAAAAAAAAGAAAGTACAAGAAAAGTATTTTTGTTTTTTAACAGTTTGGGGAATGGAAACGGAATTTCCTTTTGGTTCTCCCCAAAAACGGCTTTCAATTTTTAAACCGATCTTTAAAAAACTTGAAAAAAAAATTAGAAAGAGAACAAAAAATGGTTTTCAAGTTATGCCAATTTTAGAAGAAAGAACAAAATTATTTCAAAATTCATCAAAAGAAAAAAACTACTGGTTCATCAAAAACATTTTTTTTCGACAAAAAACAATAAAGAAACTTTCAAAATCAAAAATAAATAAAAATTTTTTATCGGAATTTAGAGAAATAGATGAATTAAATGAAAATAAAAAAAAAAAAGATTCGATAATCAATAACAACCATCATATGGTTTCGAAATTGTCCACTCGAATTCGACCTATACCGTGTACAAATTATTCACTGATAGAAAAAAAAATGAAAGATCTTTCGGCTAGCCGAAAGATAATTCTAAATCAAATAGAAAAAATTATAAAAGAAAAGAACAAAAAAAATCGAACTTCAGAAAAAACTATTAGTCTTAAAAAAATAAAAAGAAGTTCTAATGTTAAAAAATTCAACTCATCAAACAAAATTTCATACATATTAAAAAAAAAAAATGCTCGATTATCATGTAAATTTTACTTTTTTATAAAAATTTTGATTGAAAATATATACATAGATATCTTTTTAAGTATCATTAATATTCCAAGGCTCAATGCACAGCTTTTTCTTGAATCAATAAAAAAGATTATTACTAAATACATTTCCAATAATGAATCAAATAAAAAAAAAATCGATAAACCAAATCAAAATAAATTTCACTTTATTTCGATTATAAAAAAGTCAAGAGATATCGCTGTTATTAATAAGAATTCAAAAATTTTTTGTGATATATCTTTCTTATCACAAGCCTATGTATTTTACAAACTATCACAAAGAAAAATTCTTAACTTATATAAATTAAGATCAATCTTTGAATACCAGAACCTTTTTCTTAAGAATGAAATAAAAGATTATTTTATAGACCAAGGATTATTTAATTCGAAATTAAAAGAAAAAAATTGGATAAATTCTTTTTTTTTAATGAATCAACGGAAAAACTGGTTAAGAAGTCATTATCAATATAAATATGATTTATCTCAGCTTAGATGGTCTAGATTAATGCCAGAAAAATGGCGAAATAGAATCTATCAACACCATATGGCTGAAAATAAAAAATTAAGCAAATGGAATTTAAATGAACAAGACCAATTCATTCATTATGACAAAAAATTCGAGGTAAACTTATTTTCGAATCAACAGCAAAAGAATAATTTAAAAAAAAAAAAACACGCTAAATATAGTCTTTTATCATCTAAATCTATTAATTATGAAAAAAAGACGGACTTTTCTATTTATGAATCACCAACTAATAAAGAAACGATTCTTTATAATTCCAACACAAATAAAAGAAAATTACTTGATATCTTAGAAGGTATTCCTATGACTAATTATCTAGCGGAAAATGATATTATCGATATCGAGAAAAGTCCAAACCGAAAATATTTTGATTGGCGACTTATCCATTTTTGTCTTAGAAAGAGGGTCGATATTGAGTCCTGGATCGATACCGGAAGCAAAGATAAAAAAAAGACTAAAACTCCAACTAATAAATATCAAATAATTGCTAAAATTGATAAGAAAAAAAATTCTTTTGTTCCAATTTACCAAGATCAAGAAATTAATGCATCTAAGCAAACCCCCTTTTTTTTTGATTGGATGGGAATGAATAAAGAAATACAAAAAAGTCTCATATTGAATTTTGAAGTTTGGTTCTTTCGAAAATTTGTGATACTTTACAACACATATAAGAAAAAACCATGGACAATACCGATTCAATTTCTTCTTTTAAATTTTCATAGAAATAAAAATATTAGTAAAAATAAGAAAATCAACGGGAATAAAAAAGGCCACCTTCTTATATCTCTATCATCGAATAAAAACAAAATTATTGAATTAGAGAATCGAAATAATGAAGAAAAAGATATTGACGACGATTATATGGGATTAGATATGACAAAACATAGAAATAAAAAGCAAAACAAAAGTCATACAGAAGTAGAGCTTGATTTCTTCCTAAAAGAGTATTTATGTTTTCAATTAAGATGGAATGTTTCTTTAAATCAAAAAATAATTGATAATATCAAAACATCTTGTTTCCTACTTAGACTAACAAATCCACGAGAAATTATTATATCGGCTATTCAAAGGAACGAACTAAATCTGAATATTCTGATGGTTCATAAAGATGTAACTCTTACAGAATTGATGAAAAAGAGAATATTGATTATCGAACCTATTCGTCTGTCGATAAAAACTGATGAACAATTTCTTTTGTATCAAATGGTGGGTATCTTATTAGTTCATAAGAACAAAGAACAAATTAATAAAAAATATAGAGAAAAATTCTATGTTGATAAAAATAAAAAGACTTTTACCGATGAAAGACATTCCAAGATAATTGGAAATAGAGACAAAAATGATTATGATTTACTTGTTCCTGAAAATATTTTATCCCCTAAACGTCGTAGAGAATTAAGAATTCGAATTTCTTTCAATTTTAAAAATAAAAACGATATTCATATAAATACAGAAATTTTCAATGGTAATAACATAAAAAAAGGGAGTCCCGTTTTGGAGAAAACCAAACGTTTTTGGAGAAAAAAAAATAAATTAATTAAATCGAAATTTTTTCTTTGGCCCAATTTTCGATTAGAGGATTTAGCTTGTATGAATCGCTATTGGTTCGATACTAATAATGGCAGTCGGTTCAGTATGGTAAGAATATATATATATCCGCGGTTGAAATTTTAATAAGGGCGAATTTTTCATATATATTATATATATCATAGCTTATTTGTTATAGTAGATGAAACGAAGAAGATAGCCGCCTTATTCTTTTATCCTCCATATTCCATTCGGGTACATAGAATTCAATCATCTATGAATTAGATCTAGAAATAGAAATGAAATGAATCAATGGAATTTTTTTTTACTTTTTTTTAGTTAGAATTTTTTTCTTCTTTGTAAGCGACGAAATAGACAATCCTTCAAAATTTTGATTGATTAATTCAAAATTCTGTCAAATAGAATTTTGAATTACTAACAAAGTAAACTAACAAAGTAAAGATTTTTGTGTATACAAAATTAAGATGAACTGACATTATTTATTAATAGAATACATTTATTAATTTATTATTATTACTGATCAATAAAAAATATCTTAAACTTAAAACTAAAAAAAGGGGGGAGTCCTTGTTTTATGGTAAAAAATTCATTCATTTCAGTTATTTCACAAAAAGAAAAAGACGAAAACAAGGGATCCGCTGAATTTCAAATAGTAAGTTTCACAAATAAGATACGAAGACTTACTTCACATTTGGAATTGCATAGAAAAGACTATTTATCTCAGAGAGGTTTGCGGAAAATTTTAGGAAAACGCCAACGACTGTTGTCGTATTTAGAAAAAAAAAAATAAAGTACGTTATAAAGAATTAATTAGTCGGTTGGCTATTCGGAAGTTAAAAACTCATTAATTTCTTAATTTGAAGAGTTTTGTTGAATTATTTGATTTATTAGATCTTGAGATGAACTTCTTTTTGTTTTCAGTAACTCGTGGAATGGATCGAGGAAACTCCTATGAATATACCAGCTAAACGAAAAGACCTTATGATAGTGAATATGGGTCCCCACCACCCATCGATGCACGGTGTTCTTCGACTCATCATTACTCTAGACGGTGAGGATGTTATTGATTGTGAACCAATATTAGGTTATTTACACAGAGGAATGGAAAAAATTGCAGAAAATCGAACAATTATACAGTATTTGCCCTATGTAACACGATGGGATTATTTGGCTACTATGTTCACAGAAGCAATAACAGTAAATGGTCCAGAACTGTTAGGAAATATTCAAGTGCCAAAAAGGGCTGGCTATATTAGAGTAATTATGTTGGAATTAAGTCGTATAGCTTCTCATTTGTTATGGCTTGGGCCTTTTATGGCAGATATTGGTACACAGACTCCTTTCTTCTATATTTTTAGAGAGAGAGAGTTAATATATGATTTATTTGAAGCTGCCACTGGTATGAGAATGATGCATAATTATTTTCGTATCGGGGGGGTAGGGGCTGATCTACCTCATGGTTGGATAGATAAATGTTTGGATTTTTGCGATTATTTTTTAACAGGAGTTGTTGAATATCAAAAACTTATTACACGAAATCCTATTTTTTTAGAACGAGTTGAAGGAGTAGGTATTGTTGGTGCGGAGGAAGCAATAAATTGGGGGTTATCGGGACCAATGTTACGAGCTTCCGGAGTACAATGGGATCTTCGTAAAGTTGATCATTATGAGTCTTACGACGAATTTGATTGGGAAGTCCAGTGGCAAAAAGAAGGAGATTCATTAGCTCGTTATTTAGTCCGAATTGGTGAAATGCTGGAATCTATAAAAATTATTCAACAGGCTCTTGAAGGAATTCCAGGGGGGCCCTATGAGAATTTAGAAACCCGACGCTTTGATTTTGATAGAGAAAAGGATCCGGAATGGAACGATTTCGAATATCGATTCATTAGTAAAAAAACTTCTCCTACTTTTGAATTACCGAAACAAGAACTTTATGTCAGAGTGGAAGCCCCAAAAGGAGAATTGGGAATTTTTCTGATAGGGGATCAGAGCGGGTTTCCTTGGAGATGGAAAATTCGACCACCAGGTTTTATCAATTTGCAAATTCTTCCTGAATTAGTTAAAAGAATGAAATTGGCTGATATTATGACAATACTAGGTAGTATAGATATCATTATGGGAGAAGTTGATCGTTGAAATGATAATTGATACAACAGAAGTACAAGCTATCCATTCTTTTGCTAGCTTAGAATCCTTAAACGAAGTCTCTGGAATTATATGGGAGTTTGTTCCTATTTTGACTCTTGTATTGGGAATCACACTAAGCATACTAGTAATTGTATGGTTAGAAAGAGAAATATCCGCAGGTATACAACAACGCATTGGACCCGAATATGGAGGTCCTTTAGGAGTTCTTCAAGCTCTAGCGGATGGGACAAAACTACTTTTCAAAGAGAATCTTTTTCCATCTAGGGGGGATACTCATTTATTCAGTATTGGACCATCTATAGCAGTTATATCAACTCTCTTAAGCTATTCAGTAATTCCTTTTGGCTATCACTTTGTTTTAACCGATATAAATAGTGGTGTTTTTTTATGGATTGCCATTTCAAGTATTGCTCCCGTTGGACTTCTTATGTCAGGATATGGATCAAATAATAAATATTCCTTTTTAGGTGGTCTACGAGCTGCTGCTCAATCGATTAGTTATGAAATACCTTTAACTATTTGTATGTTAGCCATATCTCTACGTGCGACTCGTTGAAACAGAAATTTCTCACTATTCTTTTTAGAAAGAAAGTTAAATGAATTGAATAGATATCTTCATTTTTTATTCATCAATTTGGTTCATGAACTAAATTGGATAGTTATATGAGTGAAAAAAAAAAAAAACAACTTCGAAATTTGCAGTAAAAAAATTGAGACTCATTTCCTAGGTACAAGAATAAAAAGGAAAACAGAAATAAACATAAAAAAAGAAGACCATTTGCCCCGAAATTGGTTGATTAGTCATCCTAACTTGAAGCGGGCTCAAAAAATCAAATTTATGGAGTTTTCACTATTATTTTATTTATAGGTATTTTCCATAGGTATTACCCTAATGCTAACAGGTGATTGAGCAAAAATGAGTGGATGGTTAGGAACACGAAGATACACAAAGGATTAGTAATAGAGATTTTTAAAATTATCGAAAAAACTATTTCGACAAAAAGTATATTAATCGGGGCTTTAAGTTCGTAGAAATGATCAGGCAGTGCTCCCCATGATTCCAATTCAGAGTATGCTCCTACCCAACAATTAAAGAACTGACTATCCGGAACGAAATAATCCTTTCCTTTTTTTTAACCCCCTTGTCGTTTCGTTTTTTCAGAAAGAAGAATAAGAACGAAAAAAAAAGAATCGAATTACAATAATTACAATAGAAAAAAAAAAAAAAGAAAAATCTTTTTTTTTATTCTTTTCTCCTATATGGATATTCATAGAGATAGAATTCGTGTCATAATTGGGTCTCGTAATAGAAAATGATAGGTTGAAATATCTATTTGGTATTTTAACAAGGAATTTTACAAAGAGTATTTTATTGAAGGATTAAAGTTATTACTCAAGAAAGAAAAATTGAAATTATTAAAGGTAAAGGATGAGATCAATTCCGAAGTAATTTTGTATTTTTAGTATTCTAACAGATAGAATTTCATTGCTCGAATTTTTGAACGTCGATAGATTTTATCTTATTTTGATCCGCTCTATTCTACAAATATATCAAAATAAATAATACAATTGATCTGTTCCTTAAATTTATTTTTGGACTTCGAGGAGCCGTATGAGGTAAGAATCTCATGTACGGTTCTGGAATAGCGATGAGAACAGTGATGTTATCACCGACTATGATTATCTAACAGTTCAAGTACAGTTGATATAGTTGAGGCACAAGCAAAATCTGGTTTTTTGGGGTGGAATTTGTGGCGTCAACCGATAGGATTTTTTATTTTTTTTATTTCTTCTCTAGCAGAATGTGAAAGATTACCTTTTGATTTGCCAGAAGCAGAAGAAGAATTAGTAGCAGGTTATCAAACGGAATATTCGGGTATTAAATTTGGTTTATTTTATATTGCTTCCTATTTAAACTTATTAGTTTCTTCATTATTTGTAACAGTTCTTTACTTGGGCGGTTGGAATATCTGTATTCCCTATATATTTGTTCATGAGTTTTTTGAAATAAATAACATAAGCGGAGTCGTTGGACCAACAATTGGTATTTTTATTACATTGGTTAAAACTTATTTGTTCTTGTTCATTCCTATCACAACAAGATGGACTTTACCTAGACTACGAATGGACCAACTTTTAAATCTTGGATGGAAATTTCTTTTACCAATTTCCCTCGGTAATCTATTATTAACAACCTCTTTCCAACTCCTTTCACTATAAAAAAAAAAAAATTAGAAAAATTCTAATATTAAATATTAATTAATAATTAATTAATAATAATAAAGAAAACTATAAGAAAAGAATATTATGATTTGTCTTCAACTCAAACAAGAGAAAAAAAAATCAAATTATTCATAAAAATTTACGCTATGTTTCCCATGGTAACTGGGTTCATGAATTATGGGCAACAAACCATACGAGCCACAAGGTACATTGGTCAAAGTTTCATGATTACCTTATCCCATGCAAATCGTTTACCTGTAACTATTCAATATCCTTATGAAAAATTAATTACATCGGAGCGTTTCCGCGGTCGAATCCATTTCGAATTTGATAAATGCATTGCTTGTGAAGTATGTGTTCGTGTATGCCCTATAGATCTGCCTGTTGTTGATTGGAAATTGGAAACTGACATTCGAAAGAAACGGTTGCTTAATTACAGTATTGATTTCGGAATCTGTATATTTTGCGGCAACTGTGTTGAGTATTGTCCAACAAATTGTTTATCAATGACGGAAGAATACGAGCTTTCTACTTATGATCGTCATGAATTGAATTATAATCAAATTGCTTTGGGTCGTTTACCAATATCAGTAGTTGACGATTATACGATTCGAACAATTTTAAATTCAACTAAAAAAAAAAATGGATAAACCACTTTGATTGATTTAAAAATACAATTATTAAACTAAAAAAAGGAAAGTTCCGTTTTGATCTAAAAATATAGAAGGGGTTTTCTTTCATTTTCTTAGTCAATGACTACAAAAATTCGAAATTCCAACTATTAATTTGATTGATGAGAAAATTGCATCGAAATTTAATTTGGATTGACAATCTATTAAGATATCTATAATTCTATCCAAAATTCTTTCGAGAATAAAATTTGAATGCCTTTTCTTTTTCAAGAAATTCAAGAAAGAATGAAATTAGTTCAATAGTTGTAAATATAGTAATTATTTAGACCCCCTCGAATTTTAAATTAAGAAGCCTATAATAATAATTATATACCTATAATAATAATTATAATAATAAAATAAAAAATAATCAAAATATAAAATATAAAAAAGTTTTTCCTGGTCAAGTCAATAGTCAATAAGGTCATGAAAAAACAATTCAATTTTTTTATTTCTTATTTTACGTGCAATGGATTCACCTGGACTAATACATGATTTTCTTTTAGTCTTTCTGGGATTAGGTCTTATATTAGGAGGTTTAGGGGTAGTATTATTTACCAATCCAATTTATTCTGCCTTTTCATTAGGATTCGTTCTTGTTTGTATATCTTTAGTTTATATTTTATCAAACTCTCATTTTGTAGCTGCTGCGCAGCTCCTTATTTATGTGGGAGCTATAAATGTTTTAATTATATTTGCCGTAATGTTCATGAATGGTTCAGAATATTACAAAGATTTGAATCTTTGGACTGTTGGAAATGGGGTTACTTCCTTAATTTGTACAAGTATTTTTGTTTCACTAATTACTATTATTCCCGATACGTCATGGTACGGAATTATTTGGACTACAACAAAAAATCAGATTATAGAACAAGATTTGATAAGTAATGGTCAACAAATTGGAATTCATTTAGCAACAGATTTTTTTCTTCCATTTGAATTCATTTCAATAATTCTTTTAGTTGCTTTGATAGGTGCGATTGCTGTGGCTCGTCAGTAAGAAATTTTTCGAATTAATAATCGAAATCAAAATTAAAACTGTTTTCTATGTTATCACATCTCTTTTCCTTCAATTTTATTTAAAGATTAGTTATAAAGATTATTTATGTATAAATGTATAAATTCTTTTATTTGATCTATTATCCATATATTTATTTGTTCAGTACTTATGATATTCTTAATTCGAGTCAATCTCAGGTGGAATTGTTGTTCATATTGAAATAAATCGAAATTGAAAAATTGATAAGGAGTTGGTCAATGATGCTCGAGCATGTACTTATTTTGAGTGCCTTTTTATTTTCTATCGGTATCTATGGATTAATCACGAGTCGAAATATGGTTAGAGCCCTTATGTGTCTTGAACTTATACTGAATGCTGTTAATATAAATTTCGTAACATTTTCTGATTTTTTTGATAGTCGCCAACTAAAAGGAAATATTTTTTCAATTTTTGTTATAGCTATCGCAGCCGCTGAAGCAGCTATTGGACCGGCTATTGTTTCGTCAATTTATCGTAACAGAAAATCCACCTGTATCAATCAATCGAATTTGTTGAATAAGTAGTATTAATTGTTATAGAATATAATTTTCATATTTATTAATTTGAGTTGGTATGTATGATATCTAAGTTGTCTGATCATGTTTGTGAAAACGTAAGAAATTAAAATATCTTGGCTCTATCTCAGAAGTTGATCCAGAATTGATAAAATTTCTGGTAAATCATTGATTCGTCTGGTTTCTAAATATATGCTGATTCATTTAGAAATTTACTAGATTGAAATTTTATGACGTTAAAAAAATTTTTAATCCAATGTCACATTCAGTAAAAATTTATGATACATGTATAGGGTGTACTCAATGTGTCCGAGCCTGTCCCACGGATGTATTAGAAATGATACCTTGGGATGGGTGTAAATCCAAACAAATTGCTTCCGCTCCAAGAACAGAGGATTGTGTCGGTTGTAAAAGATGTGAATCCGCTTGTCCAACAGATTTCTTGAGTGTTCGAGTTTATTTATGGCATGAAACAACTCGAAGCATGGGTCTAGCTTATTGATAGTTTCCAGAAAACCCCACTTGAATACATTTGCTTTTTTGTTTACCGACAAAAACCCGTACTCGAAAAAATATTTTCTAGCACGGGTTTTTCCAGTCTAAGCGTATCTTGTCTTTACCACGAATTCTTTTCCTTGGTTAACAATATTTGTAGTTTTACCGATAGCGGCGGGTTTATTAATTTTCTTTTTCCCTCATAGAGGAAATAAGGTAATTAGGTGGTATACTTTATATATATGTATAGTAGAGCTCCTTTTAATAACTTATGCGTTATCTTATTATTTTCAATTTGAGGACCCATTAATCCAATTAGCAGAAGATTATAAATGGATCCCGTTTTTTGATTTGTACTGGAGATTTGGAATAGATGGATTTTCTTTAGGACCTATTTTACTGACAGGATTTATCACCACTTTAGCGACTTTAGCGGCTTGGCCGATTACTCGGGATTCTCGATTATTCAATTTTCTGATGTTGGCAATGTATAGTGCTCAAATAGGATTATTTTCATCTCAAGATCTTTTACTTTTTTTTATCATGTGGGAGTTAGAATTACTTCCCGTCTATCTACTTCTTTCCATGTGGGGGGGAAAGAAACGTCTGTATTCAGCTACAAAGTTTATTTTGTATACTGCAGGCGGTTCGGTTTTTTTATTAATGGGAACTTTAGGTATCGCTTTATATGGTTCTAATGAACCAACATTTAATTTTGAAACATCAGCCAATCAATCATATCCTGTGGGACTAGAAATATTTTTCTATATTGGATTTCTTATTGCTTTTGCTGTCAAATCACCGATTATACCCTTACATACATGGTTACCAGACACTCATGGGGAAGCACATTACAGTACTTGTATGCTTCTAGCCGGAATCCTATTAAAAATGGGGGCGTATGGATTGATTCGAATCAATATGGAATTATTACCTCATGCTCATTCTATCTTCTCCCCCTGGTTGATAATAATAGGCGTAATGCAAATAATCTATGCAGCTTCAACATCTCCTGGTCAACGAAATTTAAAAAAAAGAATAGCCTATTCTTCTGTATCTCATATGGGTTTCATAATTATAGGAATTTGCTCTATAAGTGATATGGGACTCAATGGAGCTATTTTACAAATTCTATCCCATGGATTTATTGGTGCTGCACTCTTTTTCTTGGCAGGAACTGGTTATGATAGAATACGTCGTCTTTATCTTGACGAAATGGGCGGAATGGCTCCCTTAATGCCAAAACTATTCACGACCTTCAGTATTTTATCACTAGCTTCCCTTGCATTACCGGGCATGAGTGGTTTTTTTGCGGAATTGATAGTCTTTTTTGGACTAATTAGTGGCCAAAAATACCTTTTAACGACAAAAATATTAATTACTATCGTAATGGCAGTTGGAATGATATTAACTCCTATTTATTTATTATCTATGTTACGACAGATGTTCTATGGATACAAACTGTTTAATGCTCCAAACTCTTATTTTTTTGATTCTGGACCTCGGGAATTATTTGTTTCGATCTCTATCCTTCTGCCTGTAATAAGTATTGGTATTTATCCGGATTTCGTTTTCTCATTATCAATTGACAGAGTCGAAGCTATTCTATCTAATTATTTTTATAGATAGTTTTTCTAAAAAAAAAAATCCTATGATTTTTTATTTTCAAAAATTCAAAATTATTAGGTTACACAATGAAAAAACTTCTTTTTTACTCTCTTAAATCTTTAATTTTAATTAACAAAAAATGAATTCTAAGCAAAAATTTTTGGCATTTGTGAGAACTTTTTGAATTACCATACTAGTTGATTCAAAAAGTTCTCAACAGCTTACCTGAAGCTTTTTGTCTCTATATTTTGCTGTCCTAGAGAGTTGCATTCGTCAGACTCTTTCTTCAAGTGGTAATTGTTAATGTAAATGAACCATAACTATGTAGTCCTATTCCTAATAAATTCACTCCAAAATAGCATATCCAAATTATAAGAAAACCGCTAGAAGCGACAATTGCCGAATTTAAACCCTCAAAATTTTTATTTGTTCGAGTATGAAAAAAAATCGCGAATATGGTCCATGTAATAAACGCCCAAGTTTCCTTTGGGTCCCAATTCCAATATGATCCCCATGCTTCATTAGCCCAGACTGCTCCCGAAAGAATACCTATAGTTAAAAAAATAAATCCTATACTTATAATCCGATAACTCCAGTCATCTAATTGTTGAATCAATTGAAACCTATAATAATTCTTAGACGAAAGAACGGAAATATTTCTTAAAAAATTTTTTCGGTTCGTTATATATTGTATCTCATTAAAGTAAAATGAATCGGGTAATAAATTATTGCTTTTATCAAAAATTCTTATGATTTTTTGAAATCTGATGACTAGAAATGCTACTGATAATAATGATCCACACAAAAGAGCTGCATAGCCCAATATCATCATACTTACGTGCATCATTAACCACTGGGATTGAAGAGCGGGCACTAACATTTCTGATTGATGCATGCCTTTTAAAAGACCTGAAGTGGCAAACCCTTGAGTAAAAAGAGTACTTGGCGCGGTTATTGCGCTTAAATAATTTTTATATTTTTTAAAATACGGAACTATATGAATAGCAGAAAATGCCCATGAAAGAAAGATTAATGATTCATATAAATCACTTAATGGTAAATGTCCACCAAAAAACCAACGAGTAACTAATAATCCTGTTATACAGAAAACAGTAGTTATCATGCCTTTTTCTGACGAATCATAGAGTTCTACGAATTCATCGACCAATAAGGTTATCAAATGAATTGTAATTACAATTGACACGACTGAAAAAGATATATGAGTTAATATATGCTCTAAAGCCGAAACTATCATAAAGTAAAAAATAAAATAAAAAAGTTATGGGGGTTCCTCTTTTCGTATATATAATTGAAATTAGGAAGTAAAGTCATTATAGGATATATTGTATCCTTTTGAAAATTCCAGGATCTAATACCGCTACTCGGACTCGAACCGAGATGCTCTAGCACTGCTTCCTAAGAGCAGCGTGTCTACCAATTTCACCATAGCGGCTTGCTTGAAATTATAATAATCACTTTTTATTTAATCGTCGAGCTTTGAGGCAATACTTTACTTTTTACGAAATATTCAAATTCATGACGAAATTTTTATTTAAGAATAAAAACAAATCAAATTTTATGAATTCCAATTCAAATATTTATTACATTCAATAGATTTCTCGAAATATTTTATTGCTTAGTTTTTTATTGTGTAAAGAGTTTGAGTTAGGATTTCGAAACATCATTAGATATTCTATCATATAACAACAAAATTTCTAGTTCTGCTACGTACTTTTAAAAAAATTGTCTTTACTTTATCCGAAAGCTTCTTTTTTTTTTAATAGATTTTTACTATTCGCTTCCTTACTCTATATATTAAATCTGAAAATTATACTCTTTTCATCAAAAAAGCCTATCCGACTTATTTCTATCTTTTTTCATCATATTAAATATATAAAAAAATACATCAATAAAGTTTAAGAACCTAAATTTTTTTATCCTGAAATTGTTAGTTAGCCGAATATTTTATAATTATATTTAAAAACCTTTAACTTTTTTTTCGTATAATTTGTTAAACTCAACGAAAAAGTATATCTAATTCAAATTGAATTTGAAAATACAAATGAGACTATTAATTAATTTGTTAAAATAAAATAAAAAAATTGAATAATTCTTTACTTTATACCTATGGAAAATATAAAAGAAAAGTGTCAAATATAACAGTCTTTTTTCGAAACATAATGAAAAAAAATAACTCCATTTCAAAAGGTACTAGTTAATGGTTGTGAAATGGTTCTGAATAAATAAACAAATAAAATAATTATTTTATTGAATCCAGTAAGGATCTGCTAACATTATTCGTGCTTCTGTTAAAATTAGCTTTTTTTATTATTACTATCACTATCAAAATTTAATAAACCACTTTTTTTAGAATTCTTTAACCTTTCTCTATGTAGATAAAAATTTTTAATTTTTAATTAAAAATTTTAAGTAATTTTTTGAATAATAATGACTTTCTATTCTAGTTAGTTAGAATAAGTATTTTTTTATTTTCAGTAGTATCTTTATTTGACGAATTCGAACTTTTTGATTTTAATATGTGAATTTTTTTTTTAATTGATAATAATTAAAAATAGAAATATAAAATTGGATTTCATTTTTATATACTTTGTATTTTTTCTTTTTCATTTATTTTCTTTATTGACTGATTTAAAATAAAAAGATATAAGAGCTGATAAATCAGAAACACGAAATAATTAATTAGTAATTAAAAAAGTTTTTGTTATGGAACATATATATCAATATTCATGGATCATACCTTTCCTTACATTCCCAGTCCCTATGTTAATAGGAACAGGACTTCTCCTTTTTCCGGTGACAACAAAAAAACTTCGTCGTATGTGGGCTTTTCCAAGTGTTTTATTGTTAAGTATAGTTATGATTTTTTCACTCGATCTGTCTATTCAGCAAATAAATAGCAGTTTTATTTATCAACATATATGGTCATGGACCATCAATAATGATTTTTCTTTAGAGTTCGGACACTTGATTGACCCACTTACTTCTATTTTGTTAATATTAATTATTACAGTTGGAATTATGGTTCTTTTTTATAGTGATAATTATATGTCTCATGATCAAAGCTATTTGAGATTTTTTGCTTATATGAGTTTTTTCAATACTTCAATGTTGGGATTAGTTACTAGTTCGAATTTGCTACAAATTTATATTTTTTGGGAATTAGTTGGAATGTGTTCTTATCTTTTAATAGGTTTTTGGTTCACACGACCTAGTGCATCGAATGCTTGTCAAAAAGCATTTGTAACTAATCGTGTAGGGGATTTTGGTTTATTATTAGGAATTATTGGTCTTTATTGGATAACGGGCAGCTTCGAATTTCGAGATTTGTTCAAAATAGTCACTAACTTGATTTCTAATAATCAAGTTAATCTTGTATTCGTTACTTTGTGTACCTTTTTCTTATTTTCCGGTGCAATTGCTAAATCAGCACAATTTCCTCTTCATGTATGGTTGCCCGATGCCATGGAAGGCCCTACTCCGATTTCGGCTATGATACATGCTGCTACTATGGTAGCGGCGGGAATTTTTCTTGTAGCTCGACTTTTTACTCTTTTCCTAGTCATACCTTACATAATGAAGGTAATAGCTTTGATAGGCATAATCACAGTCTTTTTAGGAGCTACTTTAGTTCTTGCTCAAAAAGATATTAAGAGAGGTTTAGCTTATTCTACAATGTCTCAATTGGGTTATATGATGTTAGCTCTAGGTATGGGGTCTTATCGAGGTGCTTTATTTCATTTGATTACTCATGCCTATTCGAAAGCATTGTTGTTTTTAGGGTCTGGATCTATTATTCATTCAATGGAAGCTATTGTTGGTTATTCTCCAGATAAGAGTCAAAATATGGTTCTTATGGGTGGTTTAACAAAACATATTCCAATTACAAAAACTTCTTTTTTATTAGGAACATTTTCTCTTTGTGGTATTCCACCCTTCGCCTGTTTTTGGTCCAAAGATGAAATTCTTAATGATAGTTGGTTGTATTCACTTAGTTTCGCAATAATAGCTTGGTTCACTGCGGGATTAACTGCATTTTATATGTTTCGGATTTATTTACTTATTTTTGAAGGATATTTAAATCTTAATTTTAAAAATTACAACGGGAAAAAAAACAGTTCATTTTATTCAATATCTTTATGGGGTAAAGAAGGATTAAAAACATTTAACAAAAATTTTGGTTTATTACCTTTATTACCAATTAATAATAATGACAGGACTTCTTTTTTTTGGAAGAACACATATAAAATTGATGTTAATGTAAGAAATATGACATGGCCCTTTATTACTATTCCTAATTTTAACACTAAAAGTATTTTTTTCTACCCAAGGGAATCCGATAATACTATGTTATTTCCTATGCTTGTCTTCGTACTATTTTCTTTATTTATTGGAGCCGTAGGAATTCCTTTCAATCAATTCAATCAAGAAGAAATCAAGTTGGATATATTGTCAAAACTTTTAACTCCGTCTTTTAACCTTTTGCATGAAAATGAGCAAAATTCTGCGGATTTGTATGAATTTTTAACAAATGCAACTTTTTCAGTCAGTATAGCTTTTTTCGGAATATTTATAGCGTCATCTTTCTATAAGCCTGTTTATTTATCGGTACAAAATTTTAATTTCGTTAATTCATCCGCTAAAAAAAAAAAAGGCTTGAAGACAATTCTTTCGGACAAAATAATAAATGGGATATATAATTGGTCCTATAATCGA